TTTTAAGTATATTAATTTTTTTACTTTTTTTTTTTTTTATAAATGTTTATTAATTGTTTTATAAAGAATGGATAAACTTTTAAAATTGTATTTAAATTTAAATAAATAATAATTTTTAATTATTAAATTATATAAATAAATTAATATATATATATAATATATTATAAATTATTAATAAATTATATCATTAAAAATAATACATTAATAATAAAATTTTACATATATTTATAAATTTTAGTTTATATTTAACGTTATAACCTTACGGCAACAATAGCATATTTAGTTTGTTTGTACTTAAATATAAATTAATAAAAATTTAAAATAAAATATAATGAGTATACACATATAAATATTTATAAATTATTTATATATATAAATATTAAAAAAAATAAGTAATTTATTTAATTAATATTATTTTAAATTTTTTTTTCCTTTTTTTTGAATAATTATTTTAATAAGTACTTTATATAAAGAATAATTTATTCAAAATTTTTGGAACCATTATTTAAATTTATATATATATATATATTATATATAATATATTATAAATTATTAATAAATTATATCATTAAAAATAATACATTAATAATAAAATTTTACATATATTTATAAATTTTAGTTTATATTTAACGTTATAACCTTACGGCAACAATAGCATATTTAGTTTGTTTGTACTTAAATATAAATTATTAATAAATTATATCATTAAAAATAATACATTAATAATAAAATTTTACATATATTTATAAATTTTAGTTTATATTTAACGTTATAACCTTACGGCAACAATAGCATATTTAGTTTGTTTGTACTTAAATATAAATTAATAAAAATTTAAAATAAAATATAATGAGTATACACATATAAATATTTATAAATTATTTATATATATAAATATTAAAAAAATAAGTAATTTATTTAATTAATATTATTTTAAATTTTTTTTTCTTTTTTTTGAATAATTATTTTAATAAGTACTTTATATAAAGAATAATTTATTCAAAATTTTTGGAATTATTTATATATATATATATAATTATTTAAATTTTATTATTTAGTTATTTATTTATAATAATATTAATTATATTTTAATATATTTAATATATATATATAATATATATACATATTTCTTTATATTTAATATATATATATATATATATATATATAATTTAATTATTTAAATTTTATTATTTAATTATTTATTTATAATAATATAAATTTAATTTTAATTTTTATATTTAATTAATAATTATTTTATTATGGTAAATTAATTTATTTAAATATTTTTTTACATGTATATAATTTATAGAAATTTTTTATTTTTAATAGATTTGTTTTATTTTATATTCGCAGTAATTAATATTATATTATTTTTTAACTAATGATTTAGAAATTATTAATAAGAATTGGTAAAATTTGTGCCAGCAATCGCGGTTATACAAATAATTTAAATAAATTTTTTTGGTATTAGTAAAATTTAAATATTAAATAAATTAAACTTAAATTTTATAGGTGAAATTTTAAAATTTAAATTATTTTTATTTAATTAATTTTTAGCTATTAAATTTTAAAAATAAACTAGGATTAGATACCCTATTATTTAAAAAGTTAAATTTAAATGTTAAAGTAGTAATAGTTATATGCTTAAAACTTAAATAATTTGGCGGTATTTTAGTCTATTTAGAGGAATTTGTTTAATAAATGATAATCCACAATTTACCTAACTTAAATTAATTAAATTTGTATATCGTTGTCGTAAGAATATTTTAAAAGAATAAAAATTTTCTAAATTTTATATTTATAATTAAGTCAAATCAAGGTGCAGTTTATATTTAAGTTTAAAATGAATTACAATAAATTTATTTATTTTGGATAATTAATTTAAAAATAAGTTTGAAAAAGGATTTAATAGTAAAAATTTTAAAGAAAAATTTTTTGATTTTAGCTCTAAAATATGCACACATTGCCCGTCGCTCTCATTCATTTTTAAAATGAGATAAGTCGTAACATAGTAGAAATACTGGAAAGTGTTTCTAGAAATACAATTTAAAGCTTAAATAGTAAAGCATTTCGTTTACATTGAAAAGAAATTTGTGCAAATCATTTTAAATTGATTTAATATTTATTTATTAAAAATTTTTGTTTATTTATTTGTTATTAATAAAAATAATTTTTAAAATAGGAGTTTAAGTATTTTATAAAGAAAAAATAAGTTTTATAATAGTTTATTAGTATTTAAAAAGAAAGTTGAAATATTTTGAAAAATTTTTAAGATATTAGAATAATTAATTTTAGTGCCTTGTGTATCAGGATTAATTAAATAAAAAATATAAAATATATTTTTTTCGAATTTAAAAGATTTAATGATTTATTTTATTTATTGTAGAAAAAATATTAATTTATAAATCGTTAGAAATGAAATGTTATTCGTTTTTAAATATATCTAATTTTTTTAGAAATAAATTTAATTTATTTATAAAATTAATTATTGATTTATATTATTAAATTAATTAATTTTTTATAAAAATATTTTAAGGGATGAGCTTTAAAATAAAATTTAATAATTATTTAAATAAAAATTAAAAAATAAGCTTAAAAATAGCAATTTTTAAAAATTATGTTATAATTTATTTTTAATATTTATTATTTATTTTAAATTATTTTATTTTTTATAAAAAAATTTATTTTAACTTTATTAATAAAGTTATAATGATTAAATTAGTAAAAATTTTTGTTAATTAATAATTATAATTTTAAAAATTTATTAATTAATTCGACAAATTTTTATATTCACCTGTTTATCAAAAACATCTCTTTTAGATTTTTATTAAAAGTTTAACCTGCCCACTGAAATTTTTAAAGGGCCGCGGTATTTTGACCGTGCAAAGGTAGCATAATCATTAGTTTTTTAATTGAAGGCTAGAATGAATGGTTGAATGAAATATATGTTGTATCAATAAATTTATTTTTGAATTTTATTTTTTAGTTAAAAAGCTAAAATTTTATTTAAAGACGAGAAGACCCTATAAAGCTTTATATTATTTTTATTATTATTTAAATAGAAAATTTTTTATTTTAATTTTATTAATATTGTATTGGGGTGATATTAAAATTTATAAAACTTTTAAATTAATTAATTATTTATAAATATTTTATTAATGATCCATTTTTTATGATTAAAAATTTAAGTTACTTTAGGGATAACAGCGTAATTTTTTTTGAGAGTTCATATCGATAAAAAAGATTGCGACCTCGATGTTGGACTAAGAATTATTTTAGGTGTAGAAGTTTAAATTTTAAGTCTGTTCGACTTTTAAATTCTTACGTGATCTGAGTTCAAACCGGTGTAAGCCAGGTTGGTTTCTATCTTAAGTTTATTATTATGTTTTAGTACGAAAGGACCAAATATAAAAATATAAATTTTTATAATGAATTAAATTAATATAAATAATAATTATAATAAGTAGTATAAACTATTTTGGCAGATAAATGCAATAAATTTAGAATTTATTAATATAATTTAGTTAATTATAAATAGTATTGTTTATATTAATTGATTTAATTATGCCTTTTTTAAGAAGTTTAATTTTAGTAATTTTAGTTATAGTAGGAGTAGCTTTTTTAACTTTATTAGAGCGTAAAGTTTTAGGTTATATTCAAATTCGTAAAGGTCCTAATAAAGTAGGAATTTTTGGTATTCCTCAACCTTTTAGTGATGCAATTAAGTTATTTACAAAAGAACAAACTTATCCTTTTATTTCTAATTATTTAGTTTATTATTTTTCTCCTATTTTTTCATTATTTTTATCTTTATTATGTTGGTTATGTATTCCTTTTTTTATTAAAATATATAGTTTTAATTTAGGGATTTTATTCTTTTTATGTTGTCTAAGTATAGGAGTTTATTCTGTAATAATTGCAGGATGGTCTTCTAATTCAAATTATGCTTTATTAGGAGGATTACGAGCAGTTGCTCAAACTATTTCTTATGAAGTAAGTTTAGCATTAATTTTATTATCTATAATTTTTTTAATTGGTAGTTATAATTTTTTTGATTTTTATTATTTTCAACAAAATATTTGATTTTTATTTTTATGTTTTCCTTTAATATTGACTTGATTTTGTTCTTCTTTAGCTGAGACTAATCGTACTCCTTTTGATTTTGCTGAAGGTGAATCAGAATTAGTTTCAGGATTTAATGTAGAATATAGAAGAGGAGGATTTGCATTAATTTTTTTGGCTGAATATTCAAGAATTTTATTTATAAGTATATTATTTAGAATAATTTTTTTAGGGGGAGATATTAATAATTTATTATTTTTTTTAAAATTAAGTTTTATTTCATTTATATTTATTTGAGTTCGGGGAACTTTACCTCGTTTTCGTTATGATAAATTAATGTTTTTAGCATGAAAAAGATTTTTACCTTTTTCATTAAATTATTTAATTTTAATTATTGGAATAAAAATTTTATTTATTTCTTTTTAGTTAATAATTTTTAGTATAAAATCAATAAAAATTTTATTTTTATCTTATGTTTTCAAAACATATGCTTATTCAAGCTCATTGATTAAATTAATTTAAATAAGAGTCTCATCATTTAGAAATTAAAGGGTTGAAAATATAGTAAGAAAAATATACAACAGTTAAAATTTGTCCTGTTAAAACGTAAGGATCTTCAACTGGACGAGCTCCAATTCAAGTTAATAAAACTACAGTAATTACTATAATTCAAAATAAAATTTGATTAATAAAGTAAAATTGAATTCCTCGGAATTTATTTAAATTTGTAAAAGGTAAAATAAATAAAATAGCAATAGATAAAACAAGAGCAATTACTCCCCCTAATTTATTAGGAATAGATCGTAAAATAGCATAAGCAAATAAAAAATATCATTCTGGTTGAATATGAGGAGGGGTAACTAAAGGATTAGCAGGGATAAAATTATCCGGATCTCCTAATTTATAAGGAGCAATAATTGTTAATAAAAATAAAAATATAATTATTATAATAAATCCAAAGATATCTTTAAAAGAGAAATAGGGATTAAAAGGAATTTTATCTCTATTACTATTAATACCTAGAGGATTATTTGATCCTGTTTGATGTAAAAATAATAAGTGAATTATTGTTGCAGCTATTACAATAAATGGAAGTAAAAAATGAAAAGTAAAAAATCGAGTTAAAGTGGCGTTATCTACAGCAAACCCTCCTCATAATCATTGTACTAAATCTAATCCTAAATAAGGGATTGCAGATAGTAAATTAGTAATTACTGTTGCTCCTCAAAAAGATATTTGTCCTCAAGGAAGAACATAGCCTATAAAAGCTGTTCCTATAACTAAAAATAATAAAATTACTCCTACTCTTCAAGTGTGTAAATATAAGTATGATCCATAATAAATTCCTCGTCCTACATGTAAATAAATACAAATAAAGAAAAAAGAAGCACCATTAGCATGAAGTGTTCGAAGTAATCAACCATAGTTTACATCTCGACAAATATGATTTACTGAATTAAAGGCTGTTTCAATATCTGCGGTGTAATGTATTGCTAAAAATAGTCCTGTTAAAGTTTGAATAACTAAACATAATCCTAATAAAGAACCAAAGTTTCATCAAGCTGAAATATTTGATGGGGCGGGTAAATCTACTAAAGCATTATTTATAATTTTAAATAAAGGGTGATTTGTTCGTATAGGTTTATTCATTAATTAAAAATTTGGTCGAAGAGGTCCTTCAAAAATATTTGTAATTTTTACAATTGCAATTAAAGTTAAAAATAAGTAAATTATTACTATAATTGTAATTATATTATTTGGAAAATTATATAGTTTATTTAAAGTTATAGAATTTTCATTTTGGTATTCTAATATTAAAAATAAATTTTGAGATTCAAAATTAATAAAATAATTTATAAAAATTGATTTATCAATAAATAAAATAATTATAATTAATAATGAAAAAATTATAAAATTTAATCAAGTTAATTTTATGGAAAAATTAAATATTTCATTTGAAGCTAATGAAGTGACGTAAATAAATAATACTAGCATACCTCCAAGAAAAATTAAAAATAACACATAAGAAAATCAAAAAGTATTTCTTAGAATACCAGTTATTAAACAAATTAAAATAGTTTGTCATAATAATATTAATCCTATTGCTAAAGGATGTTTTATAAATGAAAAGGCTGTTGCTCTAATTATATTTAAAAAGTTTAAAATTAAATAAAAGATATCAAGAAATAGTTTATTTAAAATATTAATTTTGGAGATTAATGAAAAAGGTTACTTTTTTCTTGAAATTTTAAAAGAATAAATCTTATTTTTGGTTTACAAGACCAATATTTTTATTAAATTATTAAAACTAATGGTAGTAATTTTAAAATATTTTTTTATACTTTACATATATTTAATAGGAGTGTTTACTTTTGTGTCCAGACGAAAGCATCTACTATCTACTCTTTTAAGATTAGAGTTTATTGTATTATGTTTATTTTTAATTTTATTTTATTTTTTAAATATTTTTAGATATGAAATATATTTTTCTATATTATTTTTAACTTTTAGTGTTTGTGAAGGAGCACTAGGTGTTTCAATTTTAGTTTCAATAATTCGAACACATGGAAATGATTATTTTAATTCTTTTTCAATTTTGCAATGTTAAAAATTTTATTTTTTATAAGATTTACAATTCCTTTATGTTTTATAAAAAATATATTTTGAATGGTTCAAAATATGCTATTTTTTGTTTGTTTTATTATATTTATATTTTTAAAATATGATTTTTTCTTTGTAAATTTTTCTGGTTTAATAGGGATAGATTTAGTTTCTTATGGATTGATTATTTTAAGAGTTTGAATTTGTGCTTTAATAATTATAGCAAGTGAATCTGTATTTAAATTAAATAATTATTCTAATTATTTTTTATTTTTAGTTTTATTTTTACTATTAATATTGTTTTTAACTTTTTCAACTTATAATTTATTTTTATTTTATTTATATTTTGAAAGTAGCTTAATTCCAACATTATTTTTAATTTTAGGTTGGGGGTATCAGCCTGAACGAATTCAAGCTGGTATATATTTATTATTTTATACTCTATTAGCTTCTTTACCTTTATTATTGACAATTTTTTATATTTATAGTTATTCTTTTACTTTAAATATTTTTATATTAATAAATTATTCTTTTTTAAATAATTTATTTTATTTTGCAATAATTTTTGCATTTTTAGTTAAAATACCTATATTTTTAGTTCATTTATGATTACCTAAAGCTCATGTAGAAGCACCTGTTTCAGGATCTATAATTTTAGCTGGTGTATTATTAAAATTAGGGGGCTATGGTTTACTTCGTGTATTTCCTTTTTTATTATTAACTAATTCTTTTATAAATTTTTGGTTTATTTCAATTAGTTTAACAGGAGGAGTTATTATTAGATTGATTTGTTTACGACAAGTAGATATAAAGGCTTTAATTGCTTATTCTTCTGTTGCTCATATAGGTATTGTTTTAAGAGGGTTAATAACTTTAACTTATTGAGGATTAAGAGGTTCTTATACTTTAATAATTGCTCATGGATTGTGTTCTTCTGGTTTATTTTGTTTAGCTAATTTAAGTTATGAACGATTAAGAAGACGAAGATTATTAATTAATAAAGGACTTTTAAATTTTATACCTAGATTATCTTTATGGTGGTTTTTATTATGTGCAGGAAATATGGCTGCTCCTCCAACATTAAATTTATTAGGTGAAATTAGATTATTAAATAGAATTATTGGGTGGTCTTGATTAACAATAATTTTAGTTGCATTTTTATCATTTTTTAGAGCCGCTTATTCTTTATATTTATATTCTATAAGTCAACAAGGAAGAATTTATTCAGCTCTTTATTCATTTTCAATGAATTATGTTCGTGAATATTTAGTTTTATTTTTACATTGATTTTCTTTAAATATTTTAATTTTAAAAAGAGATCTTTGTTTATTATGATTATAATTTAAATAGTTTAATATAAAATAATGATTTGTGGTATCATTGATATGAAATTTTCATTTTAAATCGTGAAAAATTATTCTGTGTGTTTAATTAATTTTGTTATTTTAATATTTTTAAGTATGATATTTTTTATAATAAGAATTTTTTTTATTTTTTATGAAAAAGCTTATTTTATTGAATATGATTTATTAATAATTCAATCAGTTACAATTATTATAACATTTTTATTTGATTGAATAAGATTAATATTTATATCTTTTGTATTATTTATTTCTTCCTTAGTTATTTTTTATAGAAAAGAATATATAAGAGAAGATAAATATATTAATCGATTTATTTTATTAGTTGTAATATTTGTTTTTTCGATAATAATGTTAATTATTAGTCCTAATTTAATTAGAATTTTATTAGGATGAGATGGGTTAGGTTTAGTTTCATATTGTTTAGTAATTTATTTTCAAAATGTAAAATCTTATAACGCTGGAATATTAACTGCTTTATCAAATCGAATTGGGGATGTTTTATTATTAATAGCAATTGCTTGAATATTAAATTATGGAAGATGAAATTTTATTTTTTATTTAGAATTTATAAAATCTGATAAAATTATATATATAATTGCAATTTTAGTTATTTTTGCTGCAATAACTAAAAGAGCTCAAATTCCATTTTCTTCTTGATTACCTGCTGCTATAGCTGCTCCAACTCCTGTTTCTGCTTTAGTTCATTCTTCTACTTTAGTAACTGCTGGAGTTTATTTATTAATTCGATTTAATATTTTATTTACTGATACTTTTATAAGAAAATTTTTATTATTAATTGGAGGGTTGACAATATTTATAGCAGGAGTGGCGGCTAATTTTGAATTTGATTTAAAAAAGATTATTGCATTATCTACTTTAAGACAATTAGGTTTAATAATAAGAATTTTAGCAATAGGATTTCCAAAATTAGCTTATTTTCATTTATTAACACATGCTTTATTTAAAGCATTATTATTTATATGTGCTGGAGCTATTATTCATAATATAAAAAATTCTCAGGATATTCGAGATATGGGAGTATTAACAAATTTTATGCCTTTTACTACTTCATGTTTAAATGTAGCTAATTTAGCTTTATGTGGTATACCTTTTTTAGCTGGATTTTATTCAAAAGATTTAATTTTAGAAATTGTTATATTATCTTCAATAAATATATTTTCTTTTTTCTTATATTTTTTCTCTACTGGATTAACAGTTTGTTATTCTTTTCGATTAGCTTATTATTCTTTATCTGGAATATTTAATGAAAGTTTTCTAAATTGTTTAAGTGATGAGGGATGAACAATGTCTAAAAGAATGTTTTGTTTAATATTAATAGCAATTGTAGGAGGATCAATATTAAGTTGGTTAATTTTTTCTTCTAATTATATAATTTGTTTACCAAGGGTTTTAAAAAATTTAACATTAATTGTTTGTTTATTGGGAGGAATTATAGGTTATTTAATTAGTAGTGTGAATTTATATTTTATAAATAAAAGTTTAATATTTTATAATATAAGTTTTTTAAATAGATCTATATGGTTTATACCTTCAGTTTCTACAATTGGAATTATTTTTTACCCTTTAGATTTAGGATTTAAGTCTTTAAAATCTTTTGATCAAGGTTGATCCGAGTTTTTTGGAGCACAAAAAATTTATTATTATATAAAATATTTTTCTGTAATTAATCAATTTGTACAAAATAATAATTTAAAAATTTATTTAATAATATTTGTTTTTTGATTAACTTTTTTAATTATTATAATATTAATTTAATTTAAATAGCTTATATATTAGAGCGTAACACTGAAGATGTTAAAGAAATTAATTTAATTTTTAAATAAATTTATAAAAGATTAATCTTTATTTTTACAGTGAAAATGTAATGTTTTATTAAACTATATAAATTTAAAGAAATAAAAATGGAATTAAACCATTAAAGATAAAAGTTAGCAGCTTTTTCTTGAACTTCTTATTTCTTTAATTGGAATTAAAAATTCAGTTCTATCATTAACAGTGATATGCCTCTAATTTGGCTTCAATTAAAGAATACGAATGAAATTTTCATTTAAAATTAGGTCGAAACTAATTGCGATTTATCGCTTCAAATTCTTTTTAAGGAAAATTGATACATATCAATACTTTTTAATTGCAAATTAAATGTTATAATTAACTATATCCTTGTATTATTAATTTGATCAGTTTAAAGCTCCTTGATTTCATTCATGAATTAATCCAATAATTAAAATAAAAAGAAAAATTAAACTTGTTAATGTTCAATGAATAATATTAGAAGTTTTAAAAATTAAAATTATTGGTAAAATTAAAGCGATTTCTACGTCAAAAATTAGAAAAATAATTGTAATTAGAAAAAATCGAATAGAAAAAGGTATACGAGAAGAATTTATAGGATCAAATCCACACTCAAAAGGTGAAGTTTTTTCTCGATCATTAATAGTCTTTTTAGATAAAATGGAAGCAAGTAATATAACAATTATAGCAATTAATAAAATAATAATTCTTATAAAAAATAAATTAAAAATTATTTATACTAAATTATTTAGTCCTTATGATTGGAAGTCATATATACTTATATACTATATAAATTTATCTACCTCATCAGTAAATAGAAACATATAAAAATAATCATACTACATCAACAAAATGTCAATATCAGGCGGCTGCTTCAAATCCAAAATGATGTGAACTAGAAAAATGATTATTTAAGTTTCGTATAAAACATACAATTAAAAAAGTTGTTCCAATAATTACGTGTAATCCATGGAATCCTGTAGCTATGAAAAAAGTAGATCCGTATACAGCATCTGCAATACAAAAAGAAGCTTCAATATATTCATATGCTTGTAAAATTGTAAAATAGATTCCTAAAAGAATTGTAAAAAATAATCCTTGATTAGTTTGAGAATGATTATTTTCCATTAATCTATGATGAGCTCATGTAACGGTTACTCCTGATGATAATAAAATTGCGGTATTTAATAAAGGAACTTGGAAAGGGTTAAATACAAGTAATCCTATAGGAGGTCATAAGCTTCCTAGTTCAATAGTTGGGGATAAACTACTGTGAAAGAAAGCTCAAAAAAATCTTACAAAAAAGAATACTTCAGATACAATAAATAAAATTATTCCTCAACGTAAACCAAAAGTTACAGGAATAGTGTGGAGTCCTTGAAAAGTTCCTTCTCGTGAGATATCTCGTCATCATTGATATATAGTTAATAAAGTAATGATATTTCCTAAAATAAATAAAGAATTATCATATTGATGAAATCATTTTACTAATCCAGAAACTATTGTAAAAGCTCCAATTGCTCCAGTTAAAGGTCATGGGCTATAATCTACTAAATGAAAAGGATGATTTGAATGTGTTGACATTTAATTTACTTCTCTAGAATATAAAGTTGATAAAACTGCAAATACATAAGATTGAATAATTGCAACAGCTGATTCTAATATTAATAAGGCAATTTGAGCTAATACTAATAAAGAAACTAAAATTGTTGATAATGAATTACCTGTGTTTCCTATTAAAGTTAATAATAAATGTCCAGCAATTATATTAGCTGTTAATCGTACAGCTAAAGTTCCAGGACGAATTATGTTTCTAATTGTTTCAATACATACTATAAAAGGTATTAAAACTCTTGGAGTTCCCTGTGGTACTAAGTGAGCAAATATATGTTGTGTATGATTAAATCATCCATAAATTATAAATCTTATTCATAAAGGTAAAGCTAAAGTTAGAGTTATAGTTAAATGACTTGTTCTTGTAAAAATATAAGGAAATAAACCTAAAAAATTATTAAATAAAATTAATGAAAATAAAGAAATAAAAATAAAGGTACACCCATTTTTTCTTGTTGGTCCTAATAATGTTTTAAACTCCTTAAATAATGTTAAAATAATATTATTTCAAAAAATATTAATTCGAGAGGGTAAAAATCAAAAAGAATATGGAATTAATAATAAACCAATAAAAGTTCTTAATCAATTTAAAGATAGGTTAAAAATAGTTGTTGAAGGATCAAAAACAGAAAATAAATTTGTTATCATTTTCAATTTAAAGTTTTATTAGTTTTTCTAAATCTTTTAGAAGAAAAGTTTGATTTATTAAAAAAACAGTAATAATTTATAATGTTAAAAATTATAAAAGAAATAGAAAATACAATAAATAAAGTTAATCATCTAATAGGAGCTATTTGTGGAATTAAAAAATATTAATTTATTAATAATTTTAGTTTGACATACTAATGTTATTTATTTAACTAATTTTTTCATTAGAAGTAATTGCTAAATTACTATAAAATGGTTTAAGAGACCAGTACTTGCTTTCAGTCATCTAATGAAGAATTTATTTTAAATTTTAGAAATTAGAAATTCATTTAATAAAATTTTTAGTTGGAATTCTTTCAATTACAATAGGTATAAATCTATGATTAGCCCCACAAATTTCTGAACATTGTCCAAAAAATAGTCCTGGTCGATTAATTAAAAAATTAGTTTGATTTAATCGTCCTGGAGTTGCATCAATTTTAATTCCTAAGGCAGGCACAGTTCATGAATGGAGAACATCTGCGGCGGATACTAAAATTCGAATTTGATTATTTGTAGGTAAAATAATTCGATTATCTACATCTAAAAGACGAAAAGAATTTAATTGTATTTCATTTGTTGGGATTATATAAGAATCAAATTCAATATTTTTAAAGTCGGAGTATTCATAGCTTCAATATCATTGATGTCCAATAGTTTTAAGAGTAATTGAAGGGTTATTAATTTCATCCAATAAATATAAAAGACGTAAAGAAGGCAAAGCAATAAATATTAAAACAATTGCTGGAAGAATAGTTCAAATTACTTCAATTGTTTGTCCATGTAAAAGTATTCGATTTGTAAATTTATTAGAAAATAATATTCCTATTAAATAACCAACTAAAATAGTAATTATAATTAAAATTAATATAGTATGATCATGAAAAAAGTTTAATTGTTCTATTAAAGGGGAATTTCTGTCTTGTAATCCTAAATTTGATCATGTTGCCATTTATTCTAACAAAAATAAATATTTTATATATGAAGCTTAAATTCATTGCACTAATCTGCCATATTAGAATTATAAAGTTATATAAATAATTAATTAGTTAATAAAGGTAATTCAGCATAACTATGTTCTATAGGAGGTATTTTTTGAAATCATTCAATAGAAGAATTTAATTGTGAAGAAAAAATAGGCATTCGATTTGTTACTATTCTTTCTCAGATAATAAAAATAAAAAATAAAATTCCAAATAAAGAAATAGTAGATCCAACTGTTGATACAATATTTCAAGACGTGTAAGCATCTGGATAGTCAGAATATCGTCGAGGTATTCCTGCTAACCCTAAAAAATGTTGAGGAAAAAATGTTAAATTAACCCCTAAAAATATAATTGAAAATTGAGATTTTAACCATTTTTCGTTTATTGTTAATCCTGTAAATAAAGGATATCAATGAACAAATCCTGCTATAATAGCAAATACAGCTCCTATAGAAAGTACATAATGGAAATGAGCTACTACATAGTAAGTGTCATGTAGAATAATATCAATAGAAGAATTAGCTAAAATAACTCCGGTTAATCCTCCTACCGTAAATAAAAATACAAACCCTAAAGCTCATAATAAAGAAGGAGAGTTATTAATTTGTGTCCCATGTAATGTTGCTAATCATCTAAAAATTTTAATTCCTGTAGGAACCGCAATAATTATTGTTGCTGAAGTAAAATAAGCCCGAGTATCTACATCTATCCCTACAGTAAATATATGATGAGCTCATACAACAAATCCTAATAAACCAATTGCTAATATAGCATAAATTATTCCTAAAGATCCAAAAGTTTCCTTTTTTCCTCTTTCCTGACTAATAATATGAGAGATTATTCCAAATCCTGGTAAAATTAAAATGTATACTTCAGGATGCCCAAAAAATCAAAATAAGTGTTGATATAAAATAGGATCTCCTCCTCCAGCAGGATCAAAAAATGAAGTATTTAAATTTCGATCTGTTAATAATATAGTAATTGCTCCAGCTAGTACAGGTAGTGATAATAAAAGTAAGACTGCAGTAATTACAACAGATCAAACAAATAAAGGTATTCGATCTAAAGTAATTCCATTAGAACGTATATTAATTACAGTAGTAATAAAATTTACGGCCCCTAAAATAGAAGAAATACCAGCTAAATGTAAAGAAAAAATAGCTAAGTCCACTGATCCTCCAGTATGAGCAATACCTGCAGATAGCGGAGGATAAACAGTTCATCCTGTTCCAGCCCCATTTTCTACAATTGAACTAGATAGTAGTAATGTTAATGATGGGGGTAATAATCAAAATCTTATATTATTTATTCGAGGGAAAGCTATATCAGGAGCCCCTAGTATTAAAGGAACTAATCAATTCCCAAATCCTCCAATTAAAATAGGTATAACTATGAAAAAAATTATTACAAAAGCATGTGCAGTAACAATTACATTATAAATTTGATCATCACCAATTAATGAACCAGCATGTCCTAATTCAGCACGAATAAGAATTCTTAAAGAAGTTCCTACTATTCCTGATCAAGCACCAAAAATAAAATAAAGTGTTCCAATATCTTTATGATTTGTAGAAAATAATCATTGTCGCAAATTTATAAAAGATTAAATGGCTGAAGTTTAGGCGTTAGATTGTAAATCTATTTATGAAATTAAACATTTCTTTAATCATATAAATTATAGCTTTATAGTCAATGATGATATTAGACTGCAATTCTAAAGGAATAATAAATAATTATTAAAGCTTAAAATTTTTATTTTATTTATAGCTTTGAAGGCTATTAGTTTATTTAACTTAAAGCTTTTCAGCTTAAATTAAATAATATGCCAAAAAAGCTATAATTAATCCAAAAATAGAAATAAAGTTTACAAATGATAAAATTAAAATATTTTTTTTATTAAGAAAATTTTTAAAATTTCAATTTATTTCTGTATAATTAAATATTAAAGTTGAATAAGAAATTCGTAAATAAAAATATAAAGTAATTAGGGTTAAAAATAATATAAAATTTAATATGAGATATATATTATTTTTTACTAATATTTCAATAATTAATCATTTTGGAAAAAATCCAAAAAAAGGAGGCAATCCTCCTAAAGAAAGTAATGGAATAAATATTATAATTTTTAAAAATTTATTTGAATTAAATATTTTAAAAGTTTGATTAATATTAAAAATTTTAAAATTATTAAATATAAAAACAATACTTAAATTTAAAAATAAATAAATAAAAAAATATATTAATCATAAAGTTTGATTGTATAATATCCCAGCCATTATTCATCCTAAATGGTTAATAGAAGAAAATGCTATTAATTTTCGTAAAGAAGTTTGATTTAATCCTCCCATTCTCCCAAAAATTATTGCTAAAAAAATAGAAATAATTAATAAATTAAAATTTATTATATAAGAAATAATTATTAGTGGGGCAACTTTTTGTCAAGTTATTAATAAAAAATTATTTCTTCAAGTTAATCCTTCTATAACACTTGGTAATCAAAAATGAAAAGGAGCAGCACCACATTTTAATATTATAGTGGATGAAATTAATAATGAAGAATAAATAAAATTATTTTCATACTTTAAATTTAAAAATATAAAAAATATAATAATTGAAAATAATAAAATAGCTGAGGCGATAGCTTGGATGAGAAAATACTTTAAAGATGATTCAGAAGAAAATAAATTTTTTGATATTATAATTAATGGAATAAAAGACAATAAATTAATTTCTAATCCTATTCATACTCTAAATCAAGATGAGGCAGAAATTGAAATTAGAGATCCGATTATTATAGAATTAAAAAATAAAAATTTATAAGAATTTTTAAAAATTAAAAAGAAAAGGATTAAACCTTTATAAATAGGGTATGAACCTAGTAGCTTAATTAGCTTATCTTTTTATATTTTAGTGTAAGAAGCACAAAAGTTTTTGATACTTTTAGAAATAGTTTAATTCTATTAAATATAATAGATATAATTATAAAATTATATTATTTACTCTATCAAAGTAACCCTTTTATCAGGCAATCTATT